TATATTAGCGGGCTTATTCCATCTTAGTGTTCGTCCGCCTCAACGTCTATACAAAGGATTACGTATGGGAAATATTGAAACTGTCCTTTCCAGTAGTATTGCTGCTGTCTTTTTTGCAGCTTTTGTTGTTGCTGGAACTATGTGGTATGGTTCTGCAACTACTCCGATCGAATTGTTTGGTCCTACTCGTTATCAATGGGATCAGGGATACTTTCAACAAGAAATATATCGAAGAGTTAGTGCTGGACTAGCTGAAAATCAAAGTGTATCAGAAGCTTGGTCTAAAATTCCTGAAAAATTAGCTTTTTATGATTATATTGGTAATAATCCAGCAAAAGGGGGGTTATTTCGAGCGGGTTCAATGGACAATGGGGATGGAATAGCCGTTGGATGGTTAGGACACCCCGTCTTTAGAAATAAAGAAGGGCGTGAACTTTTTGTACGCCGTATGCCTACTTTTTTTGAAACATTTCCGGTTGTTTTGGTAGACGGAGACGGAATTGTTAGAGCGGACGTCCCGTTTCGCAGGGCAGAATCTAAATATAGTGTCGAACAAGTAGGTGTAACTGTTGAGTTTTATGGTGGTGAACTCAATGGAGTGAGTTATAGTGATCCCGCAACTGTGAAAAAATATGCTAGACGGGCTCAATTGGGTGAGATTTTTGAATTAGATCGTGCTACTTTGAAATCCGATGGGGTTTTTCGTAGCAGTCCAAGAGGTTGGTTTACTTTTGGGCATGCTTCGTTTGCTCTACTTTTCTTCTTTGGACACATTTGGCATGGTGCTAGAACCCTCTTCAGAGATGTTTTTGCTGGTATTGATCCAGATTTGGATGCTCAGGTGGAATTTGGGGCATTCCAAAAACTTGGAGATCCAACTACAAAAAGACAAGCAGTCTGATGCAACATTGCTTTTTTCTTTTAGTTTCTGTTTGCGATTTTTTTTTATTTCATTTTATTTAATAGGTAGGGTACTGTCGGAATCTTGATTTAAATAGCTGCCGTTTCTTTGACTCTTTTTTGTTCTTTATCCGGAGGGATACTCCTCAGTAAACATAAACAAAACAGGTATGAAAGCTATAATTGTAAACCACGATCAAATTTATGGAAGCATTGGTTTATACATTTCTTTTAGTATCGACTTTAGGGATCATTTTTTTCGCTATTTTTTTTCGGGAACCGCCTAAAATTTCAACTAAAAAATGAAATAATTTTTCATTATCTTCATTGACGTAATCAGCCTCCAACTATTTGGAGGCTGATTACGTCAACTAGTCCCCGTGTTCCTCGAATGGATCTCTTAGTTGTTGAGAGGGTTGCCCAAAGGCAGTATATAGAGCATACCCAGTAAAACTTACAAGTAACCCAGATATAAAGATGGCGACTAGAGTTGCTGTTTCCATTATTATAGAATTGAAAGACCACAATGGATCTATGCTAAGATCGTTTATTTACAACGGAATGGTATACAAAGTCAACAGATCGTAATAAATACAAAATAAGATTTTATGGCTACACAAACTGTTGAAGATAGTTCTAGATCTGGTCCAAGAAGCACTACTGTAGGGAAGTTATTGAAACCGTTGAATTCCGAATATGGTAAAGTAGCTCCTGGATGGGGAACGACCCCTTTGATGGGTGTTGCAATGGCGCTATTTGCGGTATTCCTATCTATTATTTTGGAGATTTATAATTCTTCTGTTCTACTGGATGGAATTTCAGTGAATTAGACTGAGAAGAATCTTGAAGTCCTAGCTTTTCGTTCGATACAAAAAAGTCAAGTATGTAGGTCTAAAATTTTTAGCCTATTCTCCTTTGGTAGTTCGACCGCGAAATTTTTTTCTGCATTGTATATTTCCGGAATATGAGTGTGTGACTTGTTAGACTTGACCCTATGGATAGTACAGAGAAGGGGGTCTGTCATCTTTATCAAGATGGTTTTACTTCGTCGGATATTCAGTCGAGTATCTGGAGCACGAAATAGATCAACTAGATCACAACGTTTTCGAACTATGATTCATACTTAATACTCAGACCTCGTAGCCGGACTTATTTCCGTTCTATCTTATAAATTTTAAGAAATCAAACTTTTTTTCTGCTTTTAAACTCTTATTTAGATCAAAGGACAAACGCTTCTTTGTATTTTATGTTTTTAATCATTATAGCTCTTTTTTTGATTGAATAAATGATGATCCAATGGTTCTCACTCAGCGAACTTTGGACTTTGAAGGTTTCATTGAATTATCGTGGTTCTCGTATGAATCTGAGGTTTCAATTAATTAAGTTTAAGTAGGGTCTTAACAAGAAAATTCCTATCAACAATAAAGAAAACAAAAAGAAATCCGCATTCCCATTCCATACAAATACCAACTAAAAAAGACAATAACGATAGGTAATCTAGAAGATTCAAGAGGCCTGTAACGATCAACACAACATAAAGACGTATGAGCTAACTTGAGTTTTTGGCATTTAACCACAAAGAAGAGCTTTCGTATTTTGA